ATATAGAAAATTTGTCAAATAGTATAGAGTTGATTTTCTCTCTATTATTGTATTGGCCTCAGATCAGACTAGAAACAGAGGATCGAGGAAAGCGGGATTATGACAAGTTCAAATTCAAGTCAAAAGTATAGTGACATCTATAATCTAATAGTTAATAATTGATAAATCATAAACTTTCAATTGAACTTATTCTTTAGAATTCATAGAATGAATATGCGCTTATGTGCTGCTGATTCTTCTTACTCCCGCTCGTGCCTCCCCGGTCCCGTATGGGGAGTCCCTTCGCTCGCCTAAGGGTGAGGGAAGAGTTCGTCGCTTCAACACTTTAATAAGAGAAGGTATTCATTAAAGCAGTAATCATCAAATGCAACCTGTGAGGAAGAAGAATTCTCCTAGCAGACAAGAATGAAATTCAATTAGTCCCCTCGCGAAATAGCAATATAGATCCACTTCTCATTTGCAAGATCCGTTGTTCCAGATCCGGTGTTCACGGAATCGAGTTCAGATAGACTTGCATCTTATTGGATTTTCAACTTAATAGTATCTCTCTATTACCGCATCAAAGACAGATTCAACAAGGCAAGTGCAGATTAAGCATTCACTTATTGAAGCCAAGAAGTAAGTCAGCAGGAAGCTGTGGAATTGAACTTGAACTTGCAGTCGAAGGCAGGAAAGAAAGAAGGAAGCGACTGAGTAACGCGAAAGTGAAAAGGAGGTGCGGAAAACTTCCCCTGTCTGAATCCAGGGCCTACGAAAGGTAAAGGAAAAGCGGTCTTATTCACCATAGCGCCTAAGGGGCAAGTTATAGGGTAAATAAGGCCAATAAAAAATCGAAAGAAACTCCGTTTTAGTTTTAGTACGCTTGGATGACCGACCAAAAAGGGAAGAAAGCAACGTACTCTCGATATAGGACAGCCCACCGAATAGCTTCCAAGCTTTCGAATGAGGTTGGGGAACCAGAGTCGACGAGGTTAGGTCCCGGCGCCCGAATGAATGTAACTCTTTTTTTCCTTGTTGGACGCTTGGTTGATTGAATATCCCTTTCATTGCCTCCCGAGAGTAGCTTGAGTCTTAATCCGCCTTTAGGGAGTGAAGTGAACCGGGGGTGAAAGAATCGGGGGTGAACGTATCCGCTCTTTTAGCCATAGGAGAAAGTCAGTAACCGCTCGTCCTTTCTTCCGTCATGCTTTTCATAGCTATCCTTTGATCCTTTAACTGCCGATGCCGATTAATAATTCACTTTGGTATTCGCTAAGCAAAAGACTGACGAACAGACAGTAATGCAATGGGTAAGTCCTTAACTAAGTTAAGTTAAGTTGATAACATTTAAAGCGGGCCCTATCTCTTTAATATTGCACTGCAAAATGAACTCATTCTTCTGGATACCATTAAAGGTTTATCCGCTGGTATTACTCAACAGGAGCAAAATTGCCATCAGGATAATTTGATGAATCCTCTTATTCATCATCCGGATGGAAATAATTTTGTGGATCCAATGGGTATTAATGTGGGTCAACCAGGAGACCAGCCGATAACGCTGTCTCATTTTGCGTCCGATCAAATTCAAAATGCTATTCGAAATAGCATCAAAAAATTAATGTCTGATCATCATTTTCCCTTGCCAGATAATTGGACATATAGTCAATTGACTAAGGAAATTATTGGAGAACCGGCGGGGGATCTAGTGCATTTATGTGATATTTTGAAAGACCTGACCATGTATGGCTATGGGAGTGACTATTTTCATCAGGTGTTGAACATTTTACATGCTTTTACTTATCCAGTATCCGCGGGAATAGTTTAGTAGAAAAGTACAAGTAGGATTCCTATTTCTTTTTTTCCGGTATGCCGCTCCGCGAGCATTACACCACAGGGCTTAACATATGGTGGGGGACGGACTTTTGAAAGGTGTAGTCTCTCCTACCTGAGGAAGAGCACGAGGCCACCCCTACTGGGGTGGGGAAGGGAGAGTGGGAAGTGGGCTCCCTTCGCTTTATTCTAAAAAAGAGATAGCTTTCGTTGGGGTTGGTACGCTTTCTTAATTGCCTCGATCCTCGTGCTTCGGAGCCAACATCAACATCTGAATTTGACCATGTCCTTTTCATAATGGATCATCCTTAGCACTTGAAACGGTTGGCCTACCGCACTCCTGCCGGCCAACATAGGTTGGGGGTAAGAAAGGATGGATCTTCCCCGGGGCAGCCAAGCTCCGTATTCAATCCCTAGCTTCGAACAAACCTGTTAGCTGATGGCCTCTCCCTTTAGGTCGAGTTTAGTTAAAAGGTGAGTTCCCCCCTTTGCCACTCAAGTGTACGGCATCTGCCGTGCTTAGGCCCCTTCTTCTAGTTCTCTGAGAGGGTTAGGAAAAAGGGAGAATCTACATTGAAACGAAAGGGCGCACTCTTTGCTGCTGCAACTTGTCTGCCGAAAGCCGTTCCCGTACGGGAAAAAAATACGCTTACTCGCGACTAGCGAAGTCATCCTTGTTTTTTTTTATGACGATCCGAAAGATGTATAAAAATCGAAAGTCTCAAGCTGAGCTAGATCTAGGCTGCTAGAGAGCACTTCTACTCAGAGCGGCCAAGCTCACTTCGCCCCACACCGCTTATCCCCTTGCTATGTCATCAACCCCACTAAGCCAACGAGAGGATAAACAAGATTAGGAAAATGCGAGCTAGGTAGGTAGCGAAGTATTCTGTGTGGAAGCGACTGTCTCGCTCCAATGAAGCACGAGCGGAGAGCTTCTGCTCGCTTCGTCGAATGTCACGAAGTTGACGACTTGAGTAGACTGAAAAAAGACATACAACAAGGGCAAGAACGTCGTTCCGCGGAATATATGACTCATGCTCCTTTAGGTTCTTTCAATTCTGTGGGTGGTGTAGCTACCGTCCATTATGTCTCTCCTAGAAGTTGGTTAGCTACCTCTCATTTTGTTCGTTGAGGTCATTTGTGGCATGCGGGAAGGGCTCGTGCAGCAGGATTTGAAAAAGGAATCGATCGTGATTTTGAACCTGTTCTTTCCATGACCCCGCTTAACTGAGCCGGGAAATCCAATGCTTGTAAGTAGCTCAAATCAGATCCTTTCATGAGTGGAGGCGGCTTATGCTTCTTTGATTCTATTTCTTTCAAAGGAAAAAAAAAAGTCCTTCTTTGCTACTCTCTAAGGCCGAGATCTCCGGATCGTACAATAAGAAAAAATATGCTCTTCGAAGGACCTCTCGCATTCAATCCTTTTCTCTCACTGAAGCTCTTACCTAATCCTATGTGAAAGATATACGCTTTGTATTAATCTTCTGCCTTTCCTCCTTATAAGGATTGCAGGAGGCATGCGTCGTACAGACGATGGCATCGAATGAAAAAAAAAGAGGGTGTGGCACTTTCGGGATAGACTAGGCTGTTCGGGATTAACCTGATTGACCATAAATCCACTATTGCCCACGTGGAGCTTTTTCTTTCTCAGATAAGACCTTACGCCCCTAACTCTCTGGCCTGGCTTGGAAGAACTAGGCTTATGCTAAAGGAAGCAGTATCAGCACAGGAAGCAAAGAATGCCCTCTTTCAGGAATCATTGGACAAATACTCAAAGCGAATTCCTCTCTTTATCGCCTTTCGCCTCTTTCCTTCAAAGAGCAGATTTTTGTTTAAACAGATCCATCTTATCAAACATCATTTCCCGAGCCGGACATAGAACCCTCTCTCTATCAACCCAACTGTCTAACCTTTCTTTCACGTCACAGCTATCAACTCTCCTTTCTTGTCTGGACAGTCAATCTTTTTTCGACGCTGGGCTTTAGTCATCAACGAATTCCCGGTAGTGGTTCATCTACCTTGATCTGCCTTCCGAGTGACATGGAAGACTGCCTATTACACTTCGACGCTCAGAAAGAAAAGAATATGAAAGCTATCTCATTCAACATGGGACTTGTTGCTGTCTTGATTCCCACTTGTTGAAGCTAGAAGCTCTTGCTAGATTATCCGACATTGACTCGCTAGAAGAAGATTGTCCGAATAGCATCATTCTTCTATATGTGATAATAGTTTTCAGGTTTCCAAGGGCTATCAGATAGCAATGAGTGGACTGGCAAGCAAGCCTGTACTTCTTTCTTTTACAGGCATTGCAGGTCCTAGGTCAGGTTGGGTAAAAAAGCTGGGGCATAGCTTCTATTGCTGGCTTGTCTGCCCTGTCTCACTTAGAATGGCGGACTTTTGCAGCTATATGTCGATCAAAAAGTAACTCAATTTTGACATGCCTATCTTTGAAAAAACGAGTTGAGAGCTTATCCCCTATACGGAGATAGACTCTCCTGATTAGGAAAGGAAGATCCGTATTTTTGGCTTAATTGATTGGATTGCCGGTGGAAGTCAACAAGGACAGATTCCTGTTGGCCAATCGAATGGAAATCCCATCTCATTCCCGATTATACTGCCTAGACTGAGCAAGCAATCTCTTCTCTGTTGATGTCTTTTTACCCGAATGCTATAGCTTTGGTAACGAATTTCGGGCTAAGTAAAGGAGGCCATTGCCTTTTTTCCAGTCCAACGTATAAAGCCTTGAGAAGGCCAAGCCTTACGAACCAAGCCTTGAGACACACGTACGAAGACCTTGACAAAGACCAAGGTCCATGGTATCCGTACTCAAGACCTTGACAAAGGTCCTAAGACACGAAGTGTCGGCCTTAAGACGGTCGGTAAGCACAGGATAAAGCATATATGGTACCATTCCCTCAGGGTGAACCGATCCTTTCTATCATAGCGCCCACTTAGAAAGGTAAAAGAGAGTGCCACATCTTTATTCTAGTCCATCTTATCGGCCCTATCCGGCTTGGATCGATAGTGTACCATTTCTGCCTGGGCGGTGGTTTCTTTTAGAAAGAGAGAAATGGGTAAAGAGGTCGACCCTGAAAAAGGAAGGGCCCCCCAAGAAATTACCCCACCCAGAAACCTGAAAGAGCTCAAATCTCTCTAAGGAATATATATATAATATACGATGGTTCATTTCCAATTTTTCAGGAAGATGCCAACCGTTCCCCAGGTTAATGAAGAAAGGAGTACCATTTGAATGGGACAAAAAATGCCAACACGCCTTCGAAAGATTTATTTCAATAGGAATATCTACTAAATCCTAAAGTCCTGGCAGCTCCAGATAAAGGAAGGCCCTTGATCTTATACATAGCTGTTATGGACAATTCCTTAGGCGCTTTGCTCGAAAAAAAGAATGATGTTGGATTAATATTCTTCTAAGCCTTATCCAACTATTATTTAAGCCGCATGATGGTGGATTCATAGAACAAAGACTCGCCTATCGAGAAGATGTGCCTCGGACTTATATTCCTAGTCAAAAAGCTCAGGCATTCTCTCTTGGCACATCAACCCTTGCTCATATCCAAGGTGGACCTCATTAAATACGTCATGACAAGATCAGCACTATCGGGGAATTTAGCCAAATAGGCAGTCTTACTAATGGAGCTTTATATCCTATATGCCCCACAAAAAGCGATCAAAGGAAAAGCCCTAGCAGACTTCCTGGCAGGGCATCCAGTTCCAGACGATTCCCCCCTGAACACGGACCTTCCTGATGAAGAAGTCCTTACGGTCGAGGCCGGATTTCCAAAGTGCGAAATTCACTTTGGCGGCACACCCAGAACAGAAAAAATTGAAGATCAAACTCCAAAGACCCGTTCAGGCGCTGGAGTTGTATTCGTCACACCACAGAAAGGCGTTATACATTTCTCCTTTGCCTTACTGAAAGGCTGTTCAAAGAATGAAGCTGAGTATGAAGTCCCACAGCTTCTTCTATACCGGTGCGTCAACCTTTTCTCAAGATATCCTTTTCTACGTCATTCTTTCTTTCCGGGGGGCAGGTCTCCCAACTCTTTGCACTCGGTTACTTCTCTGACTCACCCCCGGCACAAAAGTTATATATCCTTCCTAACTAAAGCTCGCCTGACTTCTAAGCCCTTTGAAGCTTCAGTCTTGTTTTCCTTGCTCTCCCTACTTGAACCAAACTTCGCTTCCAATCCATTTCGATAAGCTAATGTAGTTTTTCAATATTTATCCCCTCCGCGGAAGTGTTTTTTATAGTCTAATTCCCAGGCCGGGGGTAGCTGTACCGGGTTGCTCGCCTTCCTGCCTCCCTTCCGTGGCTTCCTGACCTCGTAGCTGAGTAGCTTTAGTTTTGACTAGGCCTCAACCCCAATACGGATATGGCAAAGTTCACCTAGGAATTAGAGAGCGAGAGGAGCTTCTGGCGGCAGCGAGATGCCAGTGAGCTGAGCTGAGCGATAGATGAATTTCATCGATATCATGAGCGAGACCCACATCCTTGGTTTTGAATCGGAGTACGCTCAACGGGCACTTCGACTTGAACCTGTGATGCCTCTCTCTTTGAGCGACTACTTTGTGTTTAGTCGCTTCGACTTGGTCTTGGCTTCGCTCATTGTTGTCCAGTCGCTCGTCCCTTTATTTTATTCCCTTTCATGCTCTCACCACAAGTCCTTCCTCTCGTTCTTAAGTTAAGCCTACGATCCTTTCTTACTCTTGAAGAGCAGCAAAGAAGACTAAACGAAGTTAAAAAATGAATTTCTCTTTCTTTTAAGGACTTAAGTACGAGTTCGCGCTTTCTTCTTTTATCTTATATAGTCTTCCGAAAAAGCTCTCACGACCTTCAACCGTTAGGTCACTCGCTCGAACCCTAAAGAAAGAAATTCTAAAGATAAAAGCTAAATCTCTCCCGGACTCGTAACCCGGAGCGGAGTCTCTCAGATTGAATTCAAGTATGAAATCCTTCCAATACATCCACAGGGACTGGTAAACTTCCTTGAGAAGGCTTGTGTTGTGAACAGTACGTAGCGTAGTACCAACGACAGTACTGGAGCCTGGACCTTACCCAATGCCAAGCAAAGCCCTAAAATACAAGATTTTATTGGGTCAAACTAACCCGTGGAGCCTTAACCCGACACAAGATGGGACCCGTCACGGATAGTGGGCTTAGAACTTAACCCATCGGTGGATAAGATCACATCTTCATAACAAACAAAAGGTGTACACGTTCGGCCTCACTCAAGGTAATGGGCCAAACCTAACGAGTCCAAACAAATTTGATCTTATTGTATGTTTTTTTTCCACAGATTGGCTATCGTCTTTCTTCAGTAATTTGAGAATTTCCTCAATTGGTTTGAAAGCTAAGAGTTAATCGTTGGAAATCCCATGTGATTGGCCCCAAGGTTGACAGCCATTGGATGCCCAAGACCGCCCCATATTCTCCCAAAGGCATTACCATGAAATCAGTGGTCAATTCTCAACCCTGTGCTGTCCAACACAACCCTTTGCACCAAGCATTGACTTCCAGTAAATCTCCATTAGCCACAGCCACCTTAACGGCCTTTGTCTGTTGGAGTCTGCACCCTACCCTACTCTTTTTGCAACACTGCAATCAATGAAATCTTCACTTCATCCTCCACCCCTCGTACCTCGTAGATTGACTGTTCTGTGCGAAGCTCGTCGTATAGACGTCTAGATAAAGCCGATACAGAAAGAGAGACTGGCTCTTTTTCTGGAAGCTATCTTGTTAAAGAGTAGTAGGAAGGATAGTTCGAAAGCCACAGAAAAGGCCTAGGCGTATGCGCCTTCTTCCCTCAAGCCTGAAATCAGCGGATTCAATACCATGGGATATTCCGAGTTTCTTCCTTCAAGATCGATTGCGAGTTAGGACTTCTTCCTTATAGGCTTTCTATCCAAGTCCACTAGAAAGGTATTCGTGAAAAAGAGCAGGTTCGGGGTATTTACTTGATGTCTATTTCGTTTATTCCTCTCCTTTTGATACCATACCTTTTTCAATTCTTAACAACATAAGGATTGATTTCAAGTAAAGAGCTCCATCCCAGGCATGGGAAAAAGTTACACCGCTCACTAATCCAATGCTACCCACGTTCAGGCTTTCAAAGCGCTGAGTCGTTCACAGGAAAAGCACTGACTTCTTCCCTTTCCCTACGCTCCTGTCTCTTCTGAAGCAAAGGAGTTGCAGGAGGATTCCCCCCCACTCAATTCGATAGCTGCCTAAGAGCTTATTCGAGAACAGTAAGACAGGTAAGCCATAAAGCGACGGTCATCCTCATCAAAAGGAAAGTCTTCACATCAGTCCGTCAGCCTATTCTATCACGTATCAGGAAAGACAGTAATCAACTAAAGGCACTAATACGAGTCTTCAGCCCTTCTTATTGCAAGAGCAGACCATTCCCGAACAGCATAGTCTGATGTCAAAGCTTAAACCCTATCTATACACCAGCTCTTTCCCTAACTGACTTTTGAAAAAAGACATGTGGAAATAGATAAGTAAAGCTATTTCTCGAGTCAAATATGGAATCTATCCCATAAGCTCAAGTACCACATCCGATTCTATAGATGATACGACAACGACGGTTACAGATATTGCATCAAGAGCGGATTCAATACAAGAGCACATTAAAGAGAAAGCACTCGCAGATGAAGATCTGTGGGCATTCGGACTCCTTCTGTAAGAACCGATTCTAGCAAGCCCTTTGTCCACCTGCTTGAAAGCTCTTCAAATCCTGACTTCGATGACAGCGAATTCTCTTTTTTAAGGAATTACTCGAAAATAAAATCAGACTTTTTATGCAAAGACATCCGAGGCAACCTTTCCTACTACTTAGAAGTCAAAAAAGAATCCTTTGCTCGGGTGAATGAGAATTCCCTTCCTAGGGCACAAAGGGGCGACCTAAAGTAAAATGTCTTCTCTTTAAGCGGGGAGATTTGAAATTCCATTCTACCAAGGAATAACATCTTCACTGATTGCGCCTTCTTATCGATAGTTCTTACTGGCTTACCTTTACTTTACTTCTTTTGACTTGCCTGGTGATGTGGACAAATAGGAACCCTTTAAATCCAGTGCTATTGACTCAGCTGCTCTCGAAGAAGCTCTTTGCGCACTCACAAGAAGGAACACATTGAAAGCTACAAGCCCTTACACCAAAAAAGGGGACACTACCAGACTGAGTTTAGTCTTACACTAGGGAACTTGGATTCATAGTACGTGCTCTACGCGATACACAGACAGATAGAATAGCCAGAGTACGGTAGGAATGGACTGCTGCCAAGGCTTTCAATGATAAGAAAGCAGGGGAAGAAAGAAAAAGATTAGTGTGAAACATTCCAGGCATCAGGCATGAAAAAGCCCTAAAGTAAAGGACGCTATCACAATGGCTTTCACAAGGCCAAAAGCCAAGACCTCTAAAAGCTCTAAGGAAGAGAATTCTCGTTAGCCCTATTTCTTTATAGACCTGTAGAACCTACTGTTACTCGCACTTTAACTAGTATAACTGAAAGAAACATTTTTGAAACTTTCTTGAGATGCTACACTGGAACTAAAAGACATAGCGTTCCCCATCTCCCGCTCGAAGGAGCTAACTATATCATGATAAGGGGGAATGCCTGAACTTCGTACTGAAAATGTGCTTTATTTTCAATTAGTTAGAATTAAGCAGAATTATTCTAAATTAAGGGTCCGCGAGTGATAAAACCTGTAAAAGCCTGCTCCTATAGGATATAGGATTGGGGCCCCTCTTTTCCTCATGCTTTGAAGTCATAGAAATATGCTCTCCTCAATTCCATCGAGCCTCCCGAGCGTCATTATAAAGGTAAAAGTACTTTAGTATTCCATAAGAGATTCAACAGGATGGCTAGGAGAAGGAATGCTATGGGTAGGGAAAACTCGCGCAGGAATAAGGATTGATTTTTCTGCAACTGGCTTGCACGCAAAGACAGCAAACAGAGAACTTCTTTGATGGGCGAATCTCACTGGTCAGAAAAGCTGTACCTTAACACTCCAATCCTTCCAATTGGCAGCAAGGGTAGGGCATTACTCATATCACTTTTCACGGGATCAAAAGCATAAAGCCCACCAATGCCGATTCTAGAAAGCACCAGTTCATTCTCTTGCTTTAAGTCTTTAAGTGAAGTTTATTTCCTTAGAGGAATCGGAGTTCATGAAGTGATTCCCCTCCTCATCTTGCCTTATTTACCGGCTTAAAACATACCTGTCCTAGGTAAATAGAGTAATTCTAATATTCTATTTAATAGTTTCAATATACTAGCTCGCCTGGTACTGGATCCCTTACTTTACTAAAAAAGAAAGATTTAGGATCTTTCTCCTTACCGCTCCTAGTGGTACTGCTAGTGCTTGCCTATAAGTGCAGTTCATATGTAGGAAAATGTGGCATTAGTTTGAAAATGACTCAAAGAAAGTTGGAAACAAAGAAGAAAGAATTTTTTTCGAAAGTAAGGTTATGTCACCGCTACAGATTAGATTCCTTATAACCTTACACTATTAGTTTACACTATTATTCCTAGGTTCTAGCTTTAAGAAGTTAAAGTTACATTTTATTTTATATTAATACCTCAGGAACTTCCTGGCTTCCTTCGAAAAACAAGCCTTTCGAAGACGAAATACCTTCGACGCCTTAGGTGCTTATTCCCCATAAAAATATTCATTGCACTTTCCTTTTTCCTTGAAAGGAAGAGTTATCTTTTATCAATGAAGGAGAAGGACAGGGGAGACGGAGAACAAATCTCATACAGCATTTGACTACGGATTCCGACAATAGAGAAAGAATATAATCTTTTCAAATCTAATAAGGAGCAATATAATAGTCCGGCTATTACTGTTAGTTGTTCCGTAATTTGCACTATGGTCCAATAAATGTACGAACCAATACATAGACAAGTTAAGACACGGATAAGATTTGTGCCAACGAGGCTTGATGAAATTAAGTGAAAAAAACGGACCTGGAAGACTCCGTTCGTTAGGGAATAAATAGTCTATTTCCCTCATCATGGCATTTCCTTAAGGAAGAAGAGGAATGGCAGGCTAACGCAGCTAAGCAAAAGTAGTGGGTAAGGAAGCACTCTTCACCGCATGCCCTCCAAAGAAGCTACATGCCCCCGCAACCCTCAATGCCACGCTTGGACCCCTATACCACGCTAACGAAAGCAAGCTGACATAAGCGCGCTAGCGCACTCATTTCAATCTGTTTTGAATCTGTTTTCATCTACTCGTGCACCTGGTTTTTTTACACTTTTTGAGCCATAAATGAGGCTTTCAACTCACAAATTCCAAAAGTCAAAGCCAACCCTGAAAAGAATAACTTTATGCCCCCTTTGTACACTTAGTTTAGGCAACTTCTTGAAACGTGCCAAGCTGAAAAGAGGGCTAGGCCAGAACAGAAGTGGCTGGGTGCCAAGCTCTTCCTTCCATAGATAGAGATAGGTGGTATTCCCGGATCACGCGTAGAGAGAGCCCTAAAAGGGAGGAGTTCTTTCGTTCGAAAGAGGTACGTATACCGCTTTTATCAAAGCCTGATTGCTCAAACCTCTTTTACCAAGCGGACGTGTACTTTATTGGATGTCCCTGCGAAACCTTCTTGAGTAAAAAGGAACGTAGTCGCTCGCATTTTTTTAATAAGACTAAGGAGAGGAACGATGGAATTGGCTAGTATTGGCCTTTCTTCCTCTCAGTGGGAGCGCTCATCTCGCATTCAAAGCTGTCCTTGATCCCAATAAAGAAAGAAGGATAACGATTCGCTCGTCAAGCTGAGTGGCCGGGTTACGCTAGCTTCATAGCTTTATCCTGAGGATAGATGTCCAGGTGAAACATCGTGATTAGCCGAATCAAGGTCCCGGGTAACAGCGCAGTAACTTACTTTTGGAATTTGTGAGGAGAAAGAGAGCGAAACGAGTAAAAAAGGGTCTGTTCAATAGTCGTTCCCCGTCTTGTTCTACGCAAATAAGAGTAACAAATCTGAGGCACAAAGAAACATAGAACCAGAGAACAAAGCTCGTGTTGGATAGATCCAAAAAGATCCCTGTAAATAGAATGTATCGGTTTCCACTAATCACAAAACTAAAAAAGAAAGAAGAGGAAAAAGCACTTTAGAAAAGTCTTGCTTCATTCTTTCTGCTCCCCGAAGACTTAAATGAATAGCCATCGCTGTTAAGAACAACCGACGCCCGCTTAGAAGTGGATTCGAGCCACTGACACACAGCTCCGGACTAGGCAAAAGTCTTAGTCATTCTGACCCACAAGGACTATTAGGTCTTTAAAGACAATGGGATCCACGAAGAAGACTAACCACGAAGGGCGAAGGAACCCCGGCTTGTTGATCAAAGTCAATAGCCCTACGTTCAAAGTCGACCACTCTAACGAATTAGAAACTCTCTCACTCACGATGACCTTGTAGAGAAACGTATATGAGAGGTAGGTTAGCTAGTGCAATAAGATTTTACCTATCCGAACCAAGGAAAGAATGCCCATACAGACAAAATGTTGCCCTCTATGTTGACTTTGACCCGCAACTCTTAATCACTTGTTCTTAGACTGCTATTGGTCTCCTGGTATGCTTCCTTTCTCTGCCTTAGATTTTCTCTTTTCTCAATGGTTGCCTTAAAATAAAGGTAAGAAGGATACACTCGTCGAGGTCTACGGCATCGAGATCTAAAGAATCATCACCGGAAGAAAGGGAAGACTCAGAACTAGACTCGGACATAGAAGATTGACAGATCTCCGTAGGGGGCCATATGAACTCTACCTTCTCTTATCACTTAGCTCCTTATGGGTTCGCCAGTTGGCTCGTGTAGCAGCCTTTCTCCATGGAAAATTAAGACATCTCTGATCGAATGATTGAAGGGCCGGGTAGGACTTGATTCATTCGAGTTTCTTCCCCTTTTTTATAGTGTTGTTGACATGGGGCTCGACATACCCGACCCGAAATGGGTAGCTTTTCTCGCTTGCTTCCTGGATTTCGCGTTATTGTCTGCTATGCTAGTGAGTATACTTTTTTAATATTGGGTCCCAACGTGCCAAGTAGCTCCTCTATCTAAGGCTAAGGTAAGCATAGATCTAGCACAGCTTACTTGAAAAAGCATTAAAGTCAAAACTGTACCAGAGGCTTTGAAACCTAGTCCTTAAAGGAAAGGAAGGAACTAATCAATGCTAGGCAGCTTCTCTTAGTCTCTAAGCTGTGTATGGAAAGTTGAAGATGTTAGGCATCCTAGCAGGAACGAAGTAGCTCGACCTTATGAACTTTATTTGCTGAGAAGCATCTAGTGTTCGTGCTATGCTTATCAAGCAGGTACCAGACAGGAAGTGACGACTTAGCTACTTGTCTGAATTGAAAAAGTGCTTCTAGCTTTCTTAACTGCCATTGAAAGATCCTCCCTTCCCAGCCAAGAAACAGATCCAATATGGTCAATCCAGCTTATAGAAGAGTGGAACGAGCTTACAAGCAAAGCAAGTAACTTCACTTCAAAACAGGTTCCAAGTCCAAGAAAGTGGTTTGACTTTAAAGGTAGTGGATCGACTGATTCTTATCTGGTATTTCCGGTAAGAGCTAGCCAACTCGGAAAAGAAGGAGTAGCTAATGCTAATTAGAATAGGCTGTGGCATTGTCCGTGGCTTAGAAATGGCCCGATCAGCTACAGGTACGAGGTCACTGTTATAAGGGAAAGAGGTCCCCCGGACCATGCTCGTCTAAGCGATTTCATAATGGGCATTGGAACCTTCCTCCTAGCCGCAGAATGGCTGGACAGTGTCTAATGCAAGAGATTGTCCTGTATGAACTCCCGCAGTTCCCTGTTGAAGACAGGATCGTTTGGTCTCTCAGCCCGGATGGAAATTGAAACTCCAAAACAGCCTGGAACCTCATTAGGCAGACCTATCCTAAGGTCGACTATGCAGGCATCGTTCGGAACAAATTGAATATCCCCAACTCAAGCACAGTATTATCGCTTGCAGCGCCTCAACTCTGGGCTTTTTACTTTTGATCGAATTAGCAGATTTTATCCCAACACCGTGACTCTTTGTGGCCTGTGCATGCTTGAAGATGAAAGTGCCGAACATCTCTGTTTTCAGTGCTGCTATGCAGGGTGGATTTGGGCTCAGCTCTGTTTGTTATGTGGATATTGATCAGCCTGCAACCAACCTTCATGATGTTTGCCGATGGATTAATTAAGATAAAAACTAAGAATTCGGCCTTGACTGGCCTGATCCTAAAGCTCTGCTTTACAGCAGTCATTTACTATGTTTGGCGTGAGATAAATTCTTTTAGCCATGAAGGGAATCCAAGCAGTAAGCAGAACGTCGTTTGGAAAATTGTAAGGAAAGTAAAACGGAGACTGCATTCGGTTTCCTCTCAGATTAAACTGAGAGTTATGGACTCTTTTTGCACTCAGTTTTGGGGAGTGCATGGTCACCCTGCTCAGCCATCTATGTCTGAATCTGATTCTTCTTCGAACCCTCCTGAAACAAAAGTGAACACAGACGGTTCAGTAGCAATAGAGGCTGCTGCGGCTGCGAGATAGCAAGGTTATTAGATAACCATCCTCTTTGGGCTTTCCGGAAGCTTTTTTTTATAGAGAGAGAGTAAATGAGTGGAGAGAGAAATTGGAAGTTTGAAACATTACATGAGATATGTAGGAATGGATTGTGCTTAATATTTAATTAAGACTTCCCCTTACCCACCACTTATTCGTCATCAGCAGACTAGCTGGTCGTCGATAACGAACACGAACTTTACCATTTTTTGTTTTTGCAGCGTAGATGGGACTTCTTCCTTACCGCGAGCATGACCCACGGCCCGGCAACAAGAAGCGCTTTAGCCTCGAAAGCCTTTCGTTCAGGGGAATATGGCATAGCCAGCCGTTAAGTTAAGTGGTCGAAGGCTCCTGGGGATATCCCTTCGTTCTTAGACTGACACCGTCTTCTTTGTCTTTCCCAGCTCTCCTAATAGCCAAAAGAACAACTTCAATTATCATTGCCTCTTCGCATCCGCTCGAACGGATGCTCTACCAACCTTTATACTACCCGAACTTGCTTACCAAGCTTTCGCGGGACTCTCTTTTTGAGCTGGCTGTTCTTCTTAGGCAATGGGTTTACTGGTCTGAACTTCTCTCGAGACAGGCTTGAGGCAATGATAATTGGCTTTCTTCCTTAAATAAAGAATTTTACCATTTTTTCATACCTCCCAATCGGGTCTAACGGGGTACCTAACCTCAATTGAATCGACCCTTTCCAACCTGAATGTACTCATGATGAGTAAGATTCCCTCGTCTTAGTGTTGAGTTGAAACCTACACATGAAAATTCTTGTAGTAATTCAATTTGTGCTCCTAGAAAAGTGGATGCTGAAGCATTTCTACTACTACTAATTAGACTGAATTTTGGCAGGCAAAGAAAGAAGAGACTGTTGTGAGTATTACCAGCGAAGATGTCCTCACTCAAATTGATTCCACGAGAAGCCTTACTAATCCCACCTCGAGTTATGTGAAAGATTCTATCAAACACATCTGGATATCCATAATAGAACCGGACTATAAAAAGAAAAACAAAACGATTCTAGGAGTCAATACAAGCATTAACATGATTTAGTACATATAGAAACAAAAACTATCTGAGCTTAAACTATAGCAAAGACAATATGGTATGAGTTCGATCCATTAGGTTCTTCGATGATGCCTAAGGTGCCCACTTTATCAGCCTTGCAGCGGAGTCAAGAAGGACGAAGAAAGTTTTATGGCCCACCATTTGTTAAACCCCCTCTTCTCGGGCGATAGGGCTTCCTCTTTAGACTCCGAGGATCGAGTTTCATTTAAGTTGTAAGAGCTCCTATGCGAGAGTACGGGGTAAGACCGGATATCTGCTTATCTTCATTCGGAAAATAAGAATTGGATATTGATTATTATGGAAATAGTCAAAGTGAGTGATTCTAGCTTGCTTGAGAAGCTCATTATATGATTCTCTCTAGGGTATTAGTGAGCAGCGTCTGGTAGATCAATCATTAAGCGTTATGCTTAACACATGCGTATCTGACGAACTGAGGATTCAATCCACTCTATTCCGTAAGTATCTTAGTGCATAGGTTTGATTCTTTTGAAAATGAAAGAAATGGATATCGAGAAGAGTATGCTGAATATGTCTAATGTGTCTAAAAGAATGCTTTATGATTTAATTGGTGAACTATATAATCGTGAGAAAGCTATATTATCTAAGTTAACCCCCGAAATTGTTCTTTATATCCAAAGAGATGTGTCTGAAGGAACTTATTCTCTTTCTCCTCTCAGGTATGTGTATTTACCTAAAGACGGGTATAGAGATCCTATTTTCAAAGTCTTTACTAATGAGGAGCTACCTGATTATTTTATGTTAGTTTGTCCTTCTTTTGAAGAGGATGAACTAGTCTTACTGGCGTTAGGTCTAATGTTGCACGATCATTTTTTGAAAGTTTCACTTTAAATTGGAAAAAAAATAGGATATCAGGATTTTTACAAGAAAATAGTTGGCGTTGGAAGAGTAGAAAGCTAGTGTGCCGCGAGTGAGTGATCCAAGCTGTTACTCTTCTATCCGATGCTGGTGTATGAGTTCTCGTAAGCGGTGCTTTAGTAGCAGAAAGAATCGCTTTTATGAAAGAAGAGGTTATGTAAATATGCTCGACTGAAAGGAGAGGAAAAGAGTTCAAAAAATGATAATAAATCGAATAAGCTTTTTGGAAATAGATCCGCAAAATCCGGAATGTTGAAGGAATGGAGTAAAGTAAATAAAGGGCTGACTTTGAAGGTCCCTGCGGAGCTTCCTCAGTGCTTGTTGCTACTGTAGCCGATGTGGTTCCATTACAGGTGCTGTAAACTTATATACGGTGGATACCTTTCCTTGCTAAAAGTAAAGTCACTTTAAACACATAATCTGGAGAGTAAGCTATAAAGGCTTATGTGTCTATAGCTACTGGAGAAGAAATTCTATCCATTTCAAGATATTACGCAGAAAAAAACTCAATAAGTCTTTTCTTTGGACTTGAACCTTTCTCCGATGCGGCAATCCTTTAACATAAAGAGTTAGCTAAGCAGAGAGTTTAGAAAACTGATTCTATCACAGCTGCTACGAAAACTCTAACAGCGGCTATGAACTCAACAAGAACACCGGAAACTCAAGCAAGGGATATTGCAAGCTGATGAAATTGCAAAGAGTTCCAAGCATGTCTTATCCCTGCTTTCAGGAAAGTAAGGAAAATCCCAACTGTCGTGTCGAATCCTTCCTAATCCTCTTACTAGCTCACTTGCATCTCAAGCTGCGGAGTCTTACTCACGTTCTTCTTTACTTAGCATGCTTCCTGTCTCTTTCCCTCTCGGCTTCGTCAACTAGACTTGAGAACAGGGCCTGAACTCTTTTTTCCTTCTACGAGGCTATCCCAGTTCCGCTAACACAGGGAATTGCTCCTCTAAGAGCTTCTTCAATGGCATGGCTTATTCCTAGACCTCAAAGACTTTTACTATGCCAAGCCCGATCTTGGTTCCAATGCTGCAGAGACAGGTGTTGCTGATCGAACTAATCTAAAGCTCCGCTCAGCGATTCTTTCTTATTCTATGTTGGAATAGATCGTACAAATCTTTCGAAAGCGTATCCGTAGCTCAGTACTGCTGTATTTAATTCTGTATTTTTCCTGTCTTTTCTTGCTCCAGTCTATCCTCAGACCATCTACTAAGCAATGAAGATAGCGGGGACCCTGATAGATCAATGTAACCCGGGCCTGTCAAGAACAGAACTTTTCGCGTAGTCGCTAGATAGAAGCTGCTATCTAGTTAACTAGGGGAACGACATAGTCGAATCGATAGCCGTAGTTCAATTCACATCCCACCTCCTTGAGTAGATCTTTCTTGCACGGAATCGTACCGCAAAGGAGCGAGTCGGCCAAGCGCGGAACTTACCGTAAACGAGTCTTTCTGGCCGAGGAAATTCGAATGAACCAATCTCGAGATCAACCTTCCTAAATCGATTTAGAGACCTCAACCTCACAGCTGGTGGAAGGCTCACTTAATAAGGTTACTGCCCTGCCAACGGAGATCTGCTTGTCTTGTGGCCCTAACTGGAACAGAAAAGTCAGTTAAAAGAAAGGATGCCGGTTGATAGTTTAGCCTATACAGAGATGGGTAAAAAGGACCTTAAAGGAAGCTTGCTTAATCGTCCACTTGTAATTCCTCAGACAAGACAATCGATCCCTACTATCAAATAAAGAATGGAACTCTACCATCTCGAAGACCATCGAATGCCCCTTTAGCCCGGGATTAGAGTAATAGCCCTTGGTTCAATCCTTTCGTTCGTTGTAGTCCCTTTATCAGTTCTCGTACTCCTCCTCTGTAACTGAAGCAGCCAGCTAAGGAGCCTTGACCAGGATATGGTGATATTCAAAGTTGGGAAATGCTTATGTCTTTTCTTCCGGGACAAAGACCTTTCTTTCGATTTCATAAGATGATTCCAAGCCAACTGCCCTCCCAAGTGAAATGCTATTGGAAATGCCCTTCCACAAGCGTACTCTGTAGCTACTACTTAGTACCTCCTTGCTGTCCTAGTCTCCCTTTCTGCTTCCGTACTTTCCACTGCTTTGCTTCTTCCTAGGGATGAGGTCTCGCTAATCCCCCTTCCTAACAGCTTTCATGGAAGAATAGGCGCTTAGGCTTTTTTGCTAGGTGATTCAAAAGAAAAAGTACTGACCCATTGGTCAACTGTAAGAGTTCCCATACCTGGTTCAGTATGGAAACTTTACAGAGAAGCTTGATGTTGAGTACTAATCGCCCCTCCGCATGAGACCCTTTCACAAGGGAGACATGCTGGATCTGGATCCTTATCTCTAATAATTCCAGGATTCCACCCTGGACCTTTTCCTTCCGTCCAATCGAACATCCTCCAATACAAGGAGAAAGCTTTGAACTTGACTGTTCAATCTTGTTAGAACTTCCTCTTGTAAGAAGAACATACGACCAGAGGGTCAAATAAGGTCTCGAGTGAGGGATCGTACTCCAGGAAGAGGTCTTTATGGTACCAATGAAGGTCTTTCAAATACTGCCCCTCCATCCAATTGCGATAAAGGGTGTATTCCATATTTACCCTCTCCCCTTCAACCATCAGATCATCAGGAGGAAGGACAAGTTGTTGAGGCTTTAATTCCTCCCTGATCTGGTGAAGGATGAAGCCTGACGAGTTCAGACTGAGGGGAAGCCCTCGTCCATAAAACCACTCTATAGGTTGCTTCATCGGATCACCTTGACCGGCCGGTGGTTTAGACGCCATCGCCCGAATCCGCTTAAACCGTCTGGACAGTTTATTAGAATCGGAACGAGACATTGTCCGGTACCCTGCCCCCGCAAATCGGTATAATACTGATTGCGACATATTAGACTTCAAAGCAAGGGTATGGTATCCGATGAGGTTATTCGCAGCTAAAACAGCACGGGCAGAAACCGGTGACAGATTGACCTGTACCTGTTTTACCCAGAACTGCTTAGCAAATTCGAGAGCACCAGTCGACGAGACCAAACTTTTAGCCTATTCGATTTGGACTCCGATTTTCTTTCATAAGCGAAGATACTCATCAGCCACCGCTTTATCGGCAATGACAATGTCATCACCAAGCAAAGCATACCGATGAAATGGTCTGGTACGATGTGGATTAGCCTTGTCTGCTGCTAACCATACCATAAAATGGTGGGTTAGAGAGAACAACGCCCAAGAGCCATAGTAGCCCAATGGTTGACCAGTCCTGAATACCAAAAGTGAAATCCTCTTTGTTAAAGGAGGACTTTTTCAGCGTCATAGTATAGATTTTCGCGTGACGGTAAGTTCTTCCTTAGTGTAGAAGCTCCAATGAGAATTTCCTTATATACGAAAGAACTTGGGAAACTCCAAAAGTTATCGAGGTGGTGTACTTTTTTTTATAGAGAGTTACTCTAAAGGGGGACTCGCTGCTTCCAATGGATTCCTTCTCTGACTGGCATGGTAATGAAAGGGGAAAGAAGGATTCCCGGGGGAAAGGGTAGCGTAATCCTTTCTCACCGGACTTATGAAAGAAGTTTTCCCCCCGATAGGTTTCCAGAAGGAGCTAAGTGACGTTAGAAAGTCCTGCTTGTCTGTCCCGGTTGATATATTTATTCTGACAGAGAACAGAGCCTTTTCGATCTTGCAAGAAACGGCACCGGCACGAGGACATAGCAAAAAACCCTGTTGGGGTAAACAAAGAGCTCTTGACCTCTGCTTATTAGATTGGCTGAGAAAGCCACCCCTTTCTACCGCTAAAGCTCCCTACCCTAAAAGAAACCCTCTGTTTCTTCCCTAGTTGGATCAGCCCTTTTCCTGTTTATGTCGAGGGTGGGAATGAGTCCTTTAGCTCTATCGACTGGAAGTGGATAATCAGCCTTTTCCTGCAATGCTTGATCTCCATCTAATTGATATTGACTTTCATCTTTGACATTCTATACAGGCAGGCACAGGATCTATCGTCGGATACCAAGACTGCCAATCATCTATTCTTTGACTTGGTGGGACGTGGTATGATTTTCTTCCCTTGATGAAGGCTTGGAAGCCGGTAAGCACATTCAATCGCGTCAACCGAAATGGTTGGTGCTAGACCAGAATCCACATTCACTGGGAGCAATTGCATCACCGGAAAGAGGAATTCGAGAAAGGCATACGTCCCAAGGTAGGGTAGGATCTTTTATCATACAGGTTGGAAAAGGACAGAATGAATCTTTCGAATCCTAGTATGCAATTTAAGTTAAAAAACAAAGTAGTTCCTTTATCTTCTTTCTACTTGTTAAGGCCTATCCGAAGACTTCTTTATGTAAAGAAATTATGAGATGTAGTTAGCATAACTTAAAGCGAAGAAAGCTCGTAACAAGGCATATGTGGTTGTTTATGTAATGTAGTGCTTTATGTGGTAGTAATGACAAAATCTTTTTAGGAAAACAAATCTTTAAGACCTATGAGTCGGCGAAGAGGCCGAGTTTTGTTAAAAGTTCCGTCAATGGGTATACGCCTTAAAACAGCCATACACCAATCATGGGCCGGACGCATAAGAGCTTGCTTAATGCGTTCGGGATCGCAAAGGTCCTTAGCTTATCAGACCCCTCATCCTTAAAGCCCAGTCTTCCCAATGGGAATCGACTCAACAACTGATCATCAGATAACCCTTTGACCTTGGCTACTCTCCTACAGGATTTCCAAATCTACTTTTTTTACCTGCTTGAGCAGCAGCTGCACGACAGTAAACGGATTCCAGGTTTGTAACTGAATATACATTGACCATGGAAAGTTTACATCGTCTGGATCCATCTCACCGTTTTGAGGGTAGATGATCCGAGGAAAGAAGAAAGAAACGAACAGTGGAGTGAAGAAGTTGACTGCCCACTCGAGTAATTCATGCTTAAATGGCCAAAGGCGAGATAGAAAGTCATTTTTTTTTGAGTCAGACCATCCGCGCCTAAAAGAAAAGCATGGCTCGATCCCACATGCATTGAGAGAATATATCCTACTCCATGCGGTATAGGGGAGTCCAAGACTTGCGACTCTTGCCAGAAGTCAAACTCCTAACAGGGGAAGACGACCATTGACATTGAGGTAACCACCTGAAGCCAATATCCATAGGAATGGTGAACATAACAGGTGCGAAGCTAGTTCCCGAGTAAGTAGCTAAAGCAAGCGAAAAAAACTTGTCTCTGAGCTCCCCCAGTACTCTATCGGGAGATCCAGACGATAGAGGTTTTTTCCTCACTAAAATTCATTTAGATATGGAGTAGTTGGACAGGTCTAATTTAACAATTTGGTTTGGTCAGCCTTATCGTCACGACGCCTCATCATCTTACGATGAAAAGCAGGTTTATTCCGTGGTAAACCACAACGAGTAAGCGAGATAGGGTGAGGTAAAGCCTCAGACCGGTCAAAAGAGCCTCCGTCAAACCTCTGATGACAGGTAGCGGAAGCTTGAATCTAAATAAAGACCGGTGTTCAGCCACCCAGCCCCATGTCTAAACTCATAGACCCTTCGGGTTTACAAGTAAATCGCTATACAACCTTCCTTCGTAGCTATAGGGAACATGTTTATCTTATCATAGTGGATGCTCCGCTTGGGATAGGTTCCTCTTTGCTTAGCTTGGTCTATTCTGGCTAAGCCTGGTCCATCCTCGTCTAACGAAAAAACTGCATTGTGTAACTAGGCAGCTTCGGGAGGAAGCGGGGTCGTGCTGCTTGGAGAGTAGCCCGTCAAAGAGTCTTTATCTTTCAAGCATATACAGCCGGGAAGTCCGGAGGTTTCCCGGAAAGCTTTGAGCCTATTCTATTAAAGTAGAGATCAAAGACTTCTTGATCCTTAGTGCTTATCGCTAAAGACGAGACGATAAAGAAGCATATAAGGGGCAACCTGGCCTGATGAATAGCTCAAGCCTGACGTGACGTGTTGATAACGCATATAAAGGCAAAGTAACATATTTTTTGATCCCGAGACAAAGCAAAGGGAGTCCCGTGGGTTCAGTTTGCTTAAAGCCGTCAAGAGGCCTAGAAAGAATAAGGAATAGGCACTGTACCGGCAGCGAACTAACAGGGTTGGCTTTTTTCTTTTATTGACTTGAGAAGAGTCAATGTCGCATTTCGAGTGCTTGGTTAGATCTTCAACCC